TATTTTTATTTTATCTATAAATTAAAGGTCCTTTTTTGTAAAAGAGAATATGTATTTTTTTCTTTTATAGCAAATAATTTTGACTATTTTCTCACATTTATCCTGCATATTTTATGTTAATTAATATAAATTATTTATTTTAATATATTACATTTAATTTAATATAGTATTATAAGTAGTATTTAATTAATATTAACTGATTATTTCAAGTTATATTTTCAATGAGGATTATAGCTACTTATGTTTTTTAGGCAAAAGAAATGATTATATAATAAAATATTTAATTCTATGTAATCAAATATTTTACATTATTAATATATGATATAATCAATACCATTTAAATATATATTATTATTATTATATTAATTTAATCAATTAATTAAATATTATATTATATTATTATTTAATTAAATCAATTATTTAATATAATATAATTATATATATATATAATATTATATTAATAATTGCATATAATTTATTATAATGATTAATAATAGATTACATTAAGTAAAATCATTTATATTATTTAATCTTTCTTTATTTAGGAGTGAAAAGAAAGATTAAATAATAAAGAAAGATAATATAAAACATTTAACAAAATACAAGTACCATATTTATCTTTATTATATATAATAAAGAAGTTTTTGTTGTACTCCTTGAGGTAGTAATATTCTGATTTTTTTTATTTTTTTCTTTATTTGTTATTATTTTAGTTTCTTAATATTTTTGTTGTCAGATATTTTAAGAATTTTATTTTTACTGTTTATGTCTCGTTTATAATTTTAAGTTTTATTCTTTCTAGTTGTTGTACTCTCGGAGTATAATATTCTGATTTTTTTTATTTTTTTCTTTATTTGTTATTATTTTAGTTTCTTAATATTTTTGTTGCCAGATATTTTAAGAATTTTATTTTTACTGTTTATGTCTCGTTTATAATTTAAAGTTTTATTCTTGCTTGAAAGTTCATTATTTCTTTATATTATATATAAGTTTTGTTAGACTAAATGTTCTATTTTGTAGTGATTAGATTTAATTATCAAGTTATTTTGGAATTAGTAATTGATAAAGTATTGGCAAATTTCGTGCCAGCAGCCGCGGTTATACGATTAATGCAAGTGAATATTTTTGGTTAATATAGTTTTTAGTATAGTTGAGTTTTATATAAATTTTATTAGGTGAAATTTTATTTTTTAATATAACTCTTTATTATTAATCTATGAAACTTAAATAATAAACTAGGATTAGATACCCTATTATTTTAAGTGTTAATTTTAGTCTACCTGGGTAGTATCAGTTAAGGTCTTTAAACCCAAAGAATTTGGCGGTATTTCATTCCATTCAGAGGAACCTGTCTCGTAATTGATAATACACGATTAACTTTACTTGATTTATTTGTTTGTATATCTCCGTTAATCAGAAAATCTTTTTGGAGTTATAATTTTCCTGTTTTTCCATTAAAAGTTATTTCAGGTCAAGGTGCAGCTTATAATTAAGTGTATGATGGGTTACAATAAATTTTTTTATTATGGATTTGATTTTGAGATATTTTAATAAAGGTGGATTTGATAGTAATTTAATTTATTTAATTTAATTGATATTGGCTCTGAAGTGTGTACACATCGCCCGTCACTCTCATTATTGATGTTATTTATTTTTTATAATTAATGTGAGATAAGTCGTAACATAGTAGATGTACTGGAAAGTGTATCTAGTAAGTTTAAATCAAGACAGGGCTTATTTAGTAAAGTATATCATTTACGCTGATTTTTTTTCTGTGCAATTCAGGATGTCTTGATTTATTCATTTTATTATTTTCTTTTTTTGTTGTTAATTTTATTTAATAAAAGTAATTTTATTGTTTGTTGTCTTAGTATTTTTTGTGGAATTGATGATTTATTATTATAGTTTATTAGTAATGTAATTGAATTATGAGTTTTTTAAAATTTCTGTAAGTAGATTTTATTTTTTGTACCTTTTGTATCAGGGTTTATCAAAATTTTAATTTTTATTAATTAATCTCAATTTGGGTTGATTTACAAATAAATAATAGTTATTGTTTCATAAATATTATTTATTTATTTGTGGAAGTGAAATGTTATTCGTTTCCTAAGATATTTAGTTTCTTAAGAAAAAATTTAATTTTTTAAAATTAATGTTTTAATTTAATTTTAGAATATAAAATATTAATTTATTTATTCTTTAAGGGATAAGCTTTAAAGTTAAATTTCTATAAATTTATTATTTTAATATAAAATAATAGGCTTAAGACCAGCTATTTTTTGATTACGTTTTAGTTCATTTTTTTTTTGTATTTGATTTTATAATATTTTTAGATTTTTTATTAAGATAATTAATTTAATTTTAAAATTTTTGTAATAATGATGTAATTAGTATAATTATTTTGTTTATAATTATTAATTGTTAATTTATTATAAGGAACTAGGCAAAATTAATTTCCGCCTGTTTATCAAAAACATGTCTTCTTGATAATATTTTGAAGTCTGACCTGCTCACTGAATAATTTTTAAGAGCCGCGGTATTTTGACCGTGCAAAGGTAGCATAATCATTAGTTTCTTAATTGGAGGCTTGAATGAATGGTTTGACGAGAAATTGACTGTCTCTTAATAAATTTTAGAATTTAACTTTTAAGTTAAAAGGCTTAAATATTTCTTTAGGACGAGAAGACCCTATAGAGCTTAACATTTATAACTTTATATTTCTTTGGATTATCTTTTTATATAAATTTTTTATTGTTTGGTTGGGGTGACATGAAGGATAATTAAACTCTTCATTATAAAATCATTGATTTATGATTATTTGATCCATAATTTATGATCAAAAGATTAAGTTACCTTAGGGATAACAGCGTAATCATTTTTGAGAGTTCATATCAACAAAGTGGATTGCGACCTCGATGTTGGATTAAGATTAATTTTAGGTGTAGTAGCTTAATAATTAGGTCTGTTCGACCTTTAAATTCTTACATGATCTGAGTTCAGACCGGCATGAGCCAGGTCGGTTTCTATCCTAAGATAAAAAGTATTCATATTAGTACGAAAGGACCATATGATTAAAATAGTTTTTATTTATTGATTAAAATTAATCATTTACTATTTTGACAGATTAATGTGTTGAATTTAGAATTCATTCATGTAGATTTTTTCTACAAGTAGTATTGATAATATATGATTTAATCATGTTTGTTTTAAATTTTTTCCTTTTAGTTGTTTGTGTTTTAATTAGAGTAGCTTTCTTAACTTTATTAGAGCGTAGGATTTTAGGTTACATTCAGATTCGAAAAGGTCCAAATAGGGTTGGTTTTTTAGGAATTCCTCAGCCTTTCAGCGATGCTATTAAATTGATTTGTAAGGAGCAACCAATTCCTTTTTTATCTAATTATTTTTTATATTATTTTTCCCCTATTTTTAATTTAATAATTTCATTATTTATTTGATCCATTTTTCCTTATATAACTTATATATGTTCTTTTCCTTATGGGTTTTTGTTTTTTCTTTGTTGTACTAGATTAAGAGTTTATACTTTAATAATTGCAGGTTGATCATCTAATTCAAATTATTCATTGTTAGGTTCTTTGCGTTCTGTTGCTCAAACTATTTCTTATGAGGTTAGATTAGCTTTAATTTTACTTTCTTTAATTATATTAATTGGTAGATTTAATATATTTGATTTTATAAGTTTCCAGATCTATTGTTGATTTATTATTTTTTGTTTTCCTTTATCTTTATCTTTTTTTGCTTCTTGTTTAGCAGAAACCAATCGGACTCCTTTTGATTTTGCTGAAGGTGAGTCTGAGTTGGTTTCTGGGTTCAATATTGAGTATGGGGCTGGTGGATTTACTTTAATTTTTTTAGCTGAATATGCAAGCATCATTTTTATAAGAATGTTATTTGCATTGATTTTTTTAGGTGGTGATTTTTATTCTTTTGTATTTTTTATTAGGCTTTCTCTTGTTTCATTTTTTTTTGTATGGGTTCGTGGTACTTTACCACGATTTCGTTATGATAAACTTATGTATTTGGCTTGAAGGAGCTTCTTGCCTTTATCTTTAAATTTTTTGTTTTTTTTTATTGGTTTAAGGGTTATATTTTTTTCATTGATTTAAATTAAATTTTTTAAGAACCTTAAAGTTAATAGAGGAATTAAACTTCTAATCTTATGTTTTCAAGACATATGCTTTTCTTAAGCTAATTAACTTATTTTCTAATTAATATATCTCATATTTTTGCCATGTGAGTGTTAATTAGAAAATATAAGAAGTAAATAATTGTTAAGATTTGACCTGTTGTAATATAAGGTTCTTCTACTGGTCGTTTTCCAATTCATGTTAATAAACATACTACAATTACTATAATTCAGAACATAATTTGGTTAATTGGATAAAACTGAATTCCTCGGAATTTAGTTTTGTTATATAATGGTAAAATTATAAGGATTCTAATTGATCTAAATAGTGCAATAACACCTCCTAATTTATTGGGAATTGATCGTAGAATTGCATATGCAAAAAGAAAATATCATTCTGGTTGAATGTGAACTGGAGTTACTAAAGGGTTGGCTGGTACAAAGTTGTCCGGATCACCTAGTATGTATGGATTAATAAGGCATAGTATTACTAGTAATATTGTTATGATAATAAATGTAATTGTGTCCTTATAAGTAAAGTATGGATGAAATGGGATTTTGTCAATATTTCTATTTAATCCAATTGGATTATTAGATCCTGTTTGATGAAGAAAGAACAAATGAATTATTACTATTGCAGCAATAATAAATGGTAAAACAAAGTGGAATGTATAGAATCGATTAAGTGTTGCGTTGTCTACTGCAAATCCTCCTCATACTCATTGTACGATGTCTATTCCAATAAAAGGAATTGCTGATAATAAATTTGTGATTACTGTTGCTCCTCAAAATGATATTTGTCCTCAAGGTAGTACATATCCTATAAATGCTGTTGCTATTACTAAGAATAAAATTATTGTACCAGTTATTCATGTGTTTATGTATATATATGATCCATAATAAATTCCACGTCCTACATGAAGATAAATACAAATGAAGAATATTGATGCTCCATTAGCATGCATTGTTCGAATTATTCAACCATTATTTACGTCTCGACAGATATGAACTACACTTCTGAAAGCTATTTCAATATTTGGAGTATAATGTATAGTTAAGAATAGTCCTGTTATGATTTGAATTAATAAACATAAACCTAATAATGAACCTAGATTTCATCAGAATGAAATATTTGTTGGGGCTGGTAAATCAATTAGTGAATTATTAATAATATTAATTATTGGATGTTTTAATCGAAGAGGTTTATTCATTAGTTATTTATTTTACGAATAGGTCCTTGATTAATATTATTGATTTTAACTACTGCTAATAATGCAATAAATAGATAAATCATTATTATAATTGTAATAATGAGTGTTGGATTATTATATAATTTTGCTAGTGATATTGTTATTTCTTGAAAGTTAATTATAAATTTTATATTTATTGTTTCTGTGTTTTTGATAATTTCTGTAAATATAATTTTTTCTGTATTAAATAATATTACTGTCATAACTATAATTGTAATAATAGTTAATATTACGTTTGTTAATTTAATATTAAATATTTCATTTGATGCAATTCTTGTAATGTAAATGAATAGAACTATTATTCCTCCTAGAAATGTTAAGAATATAATATATGATAATCAGAATCTTTCTATCATTGATCCTGTTATTATTCCAATTAATGTTGTTTGTATAATAATTACTAATATTATTGATATAGGATGATTTAATTTAATAAAATTAATGTTTATTAAGTTTAATATTCTTAAAATTAATGTTTTGATCATTTCAAGGGTTAGTTTATTAAAATGTTGATTTTGGGGATCAATGATAGAAGAATTTTCTACCCTTGAAGTTTTAAAAGTGTTTTCTTAATTTTGGTTTACAAGACCAATGTTTTATTTTAAACTATTAAAACTAATGTTTATATTTTCTATTTTTACTTCTTTATTAATTTATGTTTCTGGTGTTTATGTTTTTTCTTCTAAGCGTAAACATTTATTGATGGTTTTATTAAGATTAGAATATATTGTTCTTTCTCTTTTTATGTTAATTATTATTTTTTTAGTTGAGTATGATTATGATTATTTTTTTCCTATTATTTTCTTAGTTTTTTCTGTTTGTGAAGGTGCTTTAGGGCTTTCTATTTTGGTTTCCATAATTCGTTCTCATGGTAATGATTTCTTTAATTCTTTTTTTATGTGTTTATGTTAAGGTATTTGTTTATAATTGTTTTTTTGATTCCTGTGTGTTTATTTGTTGATTGCTGGTGATTGGTTCATTCCTTAATATTTTTGTTAACTTTTATTTTTATATTTTCTGTTTGTTCTTATTCTGATTTAAATATAATTGGTTATTTTTTCGGAATTGATTATTTTTCTTTTATGTTGATTTTATTAAGTTTTTGGATTTGTTCCTTAATAATTACTGCAAGAGGATCAATTTATTTATTTTCTTATCATTCTAATTTCTTTATTTTTCTTGTTTTATTATTGTTAGTTGCTTTATATTGTTCTTTTTCTAGTTTAAATTTATTTTCTTTTTATATTTTTTTTGAGTCTAGATTAATTCCTACTTTGTTTTTAATTTTAGGTTGGGGTTATCAGCCTGAGCGTTTACAGGCTGGTATTTATTTAATTTTTTACACTTTGGTTGCTAGATTACCTTTATTATTAGTTTTATTTAAGATTAATGGTTTATTTAATACTCTTTATTTTCCATTGTTATTTAGTTGTGATTCTTTTTATTTTATGTTTTATGTTTTTTCTGTGTTTGCTTTTTTAGTTAGGATGCCTATGTTTTTATTTCATCTTTGACTTCCTAGGGCTCATGTTGAGGCTCCAATTTCTGGTAGAATAATTCTTGCTGGAGTATTATTGAAGTTGGGTGGATATGGAATTTTTCGTATTATAAAGGTTATTTCTTGTTTAGGTTTATGTTTTAATTATTTTTTGTTGTCTTTAAGTTTATTTGGTGGTGTTCTTATTAGATTTGTTTGTTTTCGTCAGGTTGATTTGAAGTCTTTAATTGCTTATTCTTCTGTTGCTCATATGAGAATGGTTATTGGTGGTTTGATAACTATAAATTGATGGGGTTGTATGGGTTCTTTATCTTTGATGATTGGTCATGGTTTATGTTCTTCTGGTTTATTTTGTTTATCAAATATTATTTATGAACGTTTGGGTAGACGAAGATTATTAATTAATAAGGGTATAATTAATTTAATACCTAGAATATGTCTTTGATGATTTCTTTTAAGATCATCAAATATGGCTGCTCCTCCTTCTTTAAATTTGCTTGGTGAGTTTAGATTATTAAATAGAATTGTTTCATGGTCTCCATATTTAATTTTAATGTTGGTTTTTTTATCTTTTTTTAGTGCTGTTTATACATTATATTTATATTCTTATTCTCAACATGGATTTTATTATTCAGGTATTTATACTTGTTCTTTAGGTTATTTACGTGAATATCATTTGTTATTTTTACATTGATTTCCCCTTAATGTTTTGTGTTTAAAGGGGGAATATTTTTATTTTTAGTGGCTTAAGTATTTTAATTAAAATATTGTTTTGTGGAATCAATGATATGAATTTTTCATCTTAGGCCGTGTATTTATTTTCTATTTGTTCATTAAGTTTTTGATTTTTATTTTTTTTTAGAACTTTAGTTTTTTTATTAGGAATTTACTATTTAATATTTGATTATAGAGTTTTTATTGAGTGGGAGCTTTTTAGTTTAAATAGAACAATAGTTATTATGACTTTTGTTTTTGATTGAATATCTTTGATTTTTATGTCTTTTGTTATATATATTTCTTCTTTAGTTATTTACTATAGAAACGATTATATACATAATGAAAGGAATATTAACCGTTTCATTATAATTGTTTTAATATTTATTTTTTCTATAGTTCTTTTAATTATTAGTCCAAATTTGATTAGTATTTTATTGGGTTGAGATGGTTTGGGTTTGGTTTCTTATTGTTTAGTTATTTTTTATCAGAATGTTAAGTCTTATAATGCTGGTATATTAACTGCTTTATCTAATCGTATTGGTGATGTTTGTATTTTAGTTTCAATTTCTTGAATATTAAATTTTGGTAGATGAAATTATACTAATTATTATTATTTTATTTTTGATTCTTTTGAGATGAGGATTATTACTATATTGGTTATTGTCGCTGCTATAACTAAGAGAGCTCAAATTCCTTTTTCTTCATGACTTCCTGCTGCTATGGCAGCTCCAACACCTGTTTCTGCTTTAGTTCATTCTTCTACTCTTGTTACTGCTGGTGTTTATTTATTAATTCGTTTTAGACCAATATTATTAACTTATAATTATGGTTGATTTTTGTTATTAATTGGTTGCATGACTATATTTATAGCTGGTTTGGGAGCTAATTTTGAATTTGATTTAAAAAAGATTATTGCTCTTTCTACTTTAAGTCAGTTGGGTTTAATAATAAGAATTTTATCTATGGGTTATTCTGGTCTTGCTTTTTTTCATCTACTTACACATGCATTATTTAGGGCATTATTATTTATATGTGCAGGATCAATAATTCATAATTTAAGGGATTCTCAGGATATTCGTTTTATAGGTTCAATTGTTAATTTTATACCTTTAACTTCTGTATGTTTTAATGTTTCTAGATTATCTTTGTGTGGTATGCCTTTTTTAGCAGGTTTTTATTCAAGGGATTTAATTCTTGATATTGTTTGTTTAAGTTGAATTAATTTTTTAATTTTCCTTTTTTATTTTATTTCTACTGGTTTAACGGCTTCTTATTCTTTTCGTTTATTTTATTATTCAATGATAGGTGATAATAATTTTTATCCTAGTTATTTTTTTGATGATAAAAGTTATTTTATTTCTTTTGGTATAATTGGTTTATTATTTGTTGCTGTTTTTGGTGGTAGATTTTTGTCTTGGTTGATTTTTCCTATTCCTTATATAATTGTTTTACCTTGATATTTAAAGTTTTTAACTATATTTGTAGTGATTGTTGGTTCTTATCTTGGTTATTTAATTTCTGATTTTGATTATTTTTATGGTTTATTTTCTTTAAGTTTTTTTTCTTTTGTTAGATTTATTGGTTCTATATGATTTATACCTTTCCTTTCAACTAATTATGTTAGATACTTTCCTTTAAGGTTAGGTTATGATTTATCAAAGTCTTTTGATTATGGTTGAGGTGAATTATTAGGAGGGCAGGGTTTGTATTCATTTTTTATATATATAATTGACTATATTCAATCTTTGTATGATTCTAATTTTAAGGTTTATTTATTAACTTTTATTTTTTGAATGTTTATTTTGTTAGTATTTTTTTTTTATTATTACCTAAATAGCTCATAATTAGAGTATAACATTGAAGATGTTGAGGAAATAATTTTATTTTTAGGTATCTATAAATATTTTTATATTATTTTTACAGTGAAAATGTAGTGTTTTATTTAAACTATATAGATGTTAGAAATGTTAACGGAGTTTAACCGCTATTATAAGAAGTTAGCAGCTTTTATATTAACTTTACATTTCCTTAATTGGAACTTATGTTCATTAATATTATTAACAGTAATATGCCTCTATTTTGGCTTCAATTAATTGGTAAATAAGGGTATTTTAATACCATGTCTTCAGGTCGAAACTGATTGCAATATTTCGCTTCTTATTTTAATTAAGGTTGATTGAAATTTCAATACTTTTTAGTTGCAAACCAAATGTTATATTTAACTACAACCCTAGTTTGCTCATTTAAGAGCTCCTTGGTTTCATTCATAGTATAATCCTATTAATAGAATTAAAATAAAAATTATTGTGGAGGTTATTCATATTGTAATATTTGATGTTTTGATAATAATTACAATAGGTAGAATTAATGCAATTTCTACATCAAAAATTAGGAAGATGACTGCAATTAGGAAGAACTGTAGAGAGAATGGTATACGTGCTGATCTTTTTGGATCGAATCCACATTCAAATGGTGATCTTTTTTCTCGGTCATTAATTGATTTTTTTGATAGTATTCTTGCGATTAATATTACTATCATTGGTAAAATAAATCTGATGAGAATTCTTGTTATTAGAATTATAATTATTTTTCTTGATGTAAATCAAGCTTTTTGATTGGAAGTCAAATGTACTATTTATACTAGAAAAATATTTATCTACCTCATCAGTAGATTGATAAATAAAGGAATAGTCATACTACATCTACAAAATGTCAATATCATGCTGCTGCTTCAAATCCAAAGTGGTGATTTGGTGAGAATTGATTTATTAAGTGTCGAATTAGGCATGTTAATAAAAATAATGTACCAATAATTACATGTAATCCGTGGAATCCTGTTGCAACAAAGAAAGTAGATCCATATACAGCATCGGCAATGGTAAATGGTGCTTCTCAATATTCATATATTTGTAGTGTTGTGAAATATATCCCGAGTGTAACTGTGAAAAATAATCCTTGAGTTGCTTGAGAATGATTAGATTCTATCATGCTGTGATGTGCTCATGTTACTGTAACACCTGATGCTAGTAGAATTGCTGTATTAAGTAAAGGGATTTGTATTGGATTAAACGGTTGAATTCCTATTGGTGGTCATAGTATTCCTAAATCAATTGTTGGTGCTAGTCTTCTACTGAAAAATGCTCAAAAGAATGACATGAAAAATAATACTTCTGATGCAATAAATAAAATTATTCCTCATCGTATTCCTATTGAAACAAATTTTGTATGTAGACCTTGAAAAGTTCTTTCTCGAATTACATCTCGTCATCATTGAATTATTGTTAAAATTGTAATTATTATTCCAATAATAAGGAGGTTACTATTATATATGTGAAATCATTTAGCTAATCCTGATACTATTACTATTGCTCCAATAGCTCCTGTTAATGGTCATGGTCTATAATCAACTATGTGAAATGGGTGATTTGAGTGGGTTGTTAACATAAGTTTAATAAACTTCTCTTGAATACAATGTTCTTAGGATTGAGAATACATAAGCTTGAATTATAGTTACTGCTGATTCTAAAATTAAAAGTAATATTTGTCCGATAATTAGAATATAGATAGTTCTTATTGTTAATGATGGTCCTGTATTTCCAAGTAATGTTAATAATAGATGTCCAGCAATTATGTTTGCAGCTAGTCGTACTGCTAAGGTTCCTGGACGAATTACATTTCTAATTGTTTCAATTAAAACTATAAATGATATTAGTGCAGTTGGTGTTCCTTGTGGAACTAAATGTGTAAATATATGATTTGTATTATTAATTCAACCAAATAATATAAATCTTATTCATATTGGTAATGCAATTGTAAATGTTAGTGTTATGTGTCTTGTTCTTGTAAAAATATATGGGAATAATCCTATGAAGTTGTTAAATATTATTATGATGAAGATTGAAATGAAAATAAATGTTGATCCATGAAAGGATTTTGGTCCCAATAATGTTTTAAATTCTTTGTGTAGGGTTAAGTTTAATTTATTTCATAGAATATTAATTCGTGATGGTATTAATCAGAACATTCATGGAATTAATAATAATCCTAGAAATACTCTATTTCAGTTTAGTGATAAATTGAAAATGTTAGTTGAAGGATCAAATGTTGAGAATAAGTTAGTTATCATTTTCAGTTTATGTTCTTTTTTTTTAATTGTTTTTTAATTCTTTTGATTATATTTGGTTTATAAGAGAAGAAATTTATTTGATTAAATATAATTATGGTGATTGAAAATAATATAAATAGTGAAAATCATATTATTGGTGATATTTGAGGGATTTAGTTTTGTTATTATTCCTCACCAGAAGTAAACGTTAACTTACTATATTTTGGTTTAAGAGACCATTACTTACTTTCAGTCATCTGATGTATCAAGGTGTACTAATATTTAGTTATTTTAGATTGACATTCTAATGTTATATTTTAACTAACTCCTTATATTATGTTGGATAATCATTTAATGAATAATTTTACTGATGTTCTTTCAATTACAATTGGTATAAATCTATGGTTTGCTCCACAAATTTCAGAACATTGCCCAAAAAATATTCCTGGACGACTAATTATAAATGTTCCTTGATTTAATCGTCCAGGTGTTGCATCAATTTTAATTCCTAGGGCTGGTACTGCTCATGAATGTAGAACATCTGATGCTCTGGTTAATACTCGTACTTCTGTATTTATGGGTAGAATGGTTCGATTATCTACTTCTAAGAGACGAAAATTATCAATTTCTAATTCTTTTTCTGGTGTTATGTATGTATCAAATTCTACATTAATAAAGTCTGAATATTCATATCTTCAATATCATTGTCGTCCAATTGTTTTAATTGTGATTAATGCATTAGATGAATCGTCAAGTAAATATAGTAATCGCAGTGATGGTAGTGCAATAAAAATTAATGTAATAGCGGGCAGTGCCGTTCAAATGGTTTCAATTAAGTGTCCATGAAGTATATTTCGGTTTGTATAATTTATTATTAATATGTATCTAAGTGAGTATCCTACAATTGCTGTAATTAATAATAAAACAATTATTGTATGATCATGAAAGAATGATAATTGTTCTATTAAAGGGGAGGCTCCATCTTGTAATGATAAATTTGATCATGTTGCCATTAGTATTTTCTAATAAAAGGTCAAACCTTTATTTTTAGAGCTTAAATCTAATGCATTAATCTGCCATATTAGAATTTATTAATTAAAGGTAGTTCTGAATATCTATGTTCTGCTGGAGGATTACTTTGTAATCATTCTGTTGATCTTCTTATATTTACTCTAAAAATGACTGTTCGGTTTTTAATTATTCTTTCTCATATAATTAGAATAAATATAGTGATCCCTACGATTGAAATAATTGATCCAATACTTGATATTACATTTCATGATGTATAGGCATCAGGATAATCTGAATATCGTCGTGGTATTCCTGCTAGTCCTAGGAAGTGTTGTGGAAAAAATGTTAGGTTTACTCCAATAAATATAATTGTAAATTGAATTTTTAGTCATTTATTATTTATTGTTAATCCTGTAAATAGTGGATATCATTGAATAATTCCACCTATAATTGCAAATACTGCTCCTATTGATAATACGTAGTGGAAGTGTGCTACAACATAATAGGTATCATGTAATACAATGTCAAGAGATGAATTGGCTAAAACTAATCCTGTTAATCCCCCTATTGTAAATAGGAAGATAAATCCTAGAGCTCAAAGGAGGGGGGGATTGAATTTGAATTTTGTTCCATATAATGTTGCTAATCATCTGAATACTTTAATTCCTGTTGGTACTGCAATAATTATAGTTGCTGATGTGAAGTATGCTCGTGTATCAACGTCTATTCCTACTGTAAATATATGATGAGCTCATACAATAAAACCTATTAGTCCAATTGATAGTATTGCATAAATTATTCCTAGAGTTCCAAATGATTCAATTTTTCCACTTTCTTGGCAAACAATATGTGAAATGATACCAAATCCTGGTAAAATTAAAATGTAAACTTCTGGGTGTCCAAAGAATCAAAATAGGTGTTGATAAAGGATTGGATCTCCTCCCCCTGCGGGGTCAAAAAATGATGTATTTAGGTTTCGGTCTGTTAATAGTATTGTAATTGCTCCCGCTAATACTGGTAGTGATAATAATAATAATAAAGCTGTAATTGCCACTGATCATACAAATAGTGGTGTTTGATCTATAGTTATTCTATTTGGTCGTATATTAATTGCTGTTGTAATAAAATTCACTGCTCCTAGAATTGATGAAATACCTGCTAAATGTAGTGAGAAAATGGCTAGGTCTACGGATATGCCTCCGTGTGCAATTGCTCCGGCCAGTGGTGGGTACACTGTTCATCCTGTACCAGCTCCATTATTCACTATAGAGGATGAGAGAAGGAGAATTAATGATGGTGGTAATAATCAGAATCTTATATTATTTATTCGTGGAAATGCTATATCTGGTGCCCCAATTATTAATGGTACAAGTCAATTTCCAAATCCTCCAATTATGATAGGTATAACTATGAAGAAAATTATAACGAATGCGTGGGCTGTAATAATAACATTATAAATTTGATCATCTCCAATTATTGACCCTGGCTGTCCTAATTCGGTTCGAATAATTATTCTTATTGATGTTCCTACTATTCCCGCTCATGCACCAAATATAAAGTATAGGGTTCCAATATCCTTATGATTTGTTGAGAATAGCCATTTTTGCGGTAGAATGGCTGAAATTTTAGGCGATAGATTGTAAATCTATTCATGGGAATTAATCTCTTCTATCATATTTTAGTGGTCTTATATTCAATTATGATTCTAGACTGCAATTCTAGGTGTGTAAATATTATTTTACTAAGGCTTAAAAGATAACTTTTAATTATAACTTTGAAGGTTATTAGTTTTATTAACTTAAAGCCTTAGTAAAATAATATTAAGTTTGATACACAAATTAATCCTAGTATTGAAGTTGTTGCTATTATGGGTAGAATTATTCTTGATTTATTGTTTTTAATGTCAATTAATCATGAATTTTCTGTATGTGATATAATGATTGCTGAAAATCTAATTCGTATATAGTAGTATAGTGTAATTGTTGTAAATGTTACTATTAGAAGTATTATTGCTGTTATGTTATTATCAGCAAGTGATTGTATTACGATTCATTTTGGTAAGAATCCTAATATGGGTGGTAATCCACCTAACGATAGGAGTGATAACATTATTATGAATTTAATTTCCGTTTTTATATTTCTTGACAAATATACTTGATTTAGAAAAAATAATTTTATGTTTCTAAATATCAACACTATTACTATGTTCAATAGGGAATAAATGAGAAAATATAATTCTCATGTGTTTTCTCTAATAACTATAGATCCAATTATTCATCCTAAATGTCTAATTGATGAATATGCTATAATTTGACGTAATGATGTTTGATTTAATCCACCTATTGCTCCAATAATAATTCTTGCTATAATTACTATAAATGTAAGTGTCCCCATTTTAATACAATAGGATAGCGTTATTATTGGAGCAATCTTTTGTCATGTCAATAAAATTAAACAATTTATTCATCTGGATGATCCTATAACTTCTGGTAATCAGAAGTGAAATGGGGCTGCACCTATTTTCAATATTATTCTGGATATAACCATTATTGATGAAATATTTTCCTTTTCTCATCATATTGTATATTTCATTTGAATCAGCAAAATTGAAATTAATAATATTGTTGATGCTATTGCCTGAATAATAAAATACTTAATTGCTGATTCATTAATTACTATATTTTTACTATCTGTTAATAATGGAATAATGGAAAGTAAGTTGATCTCTAGTCCTATTCAAACTCCTAATCAGGAATTTGATGAGATGGACAGGATCGTTCCTATCATCAATGATGATAGGAAAAGAAGTTTTATAGAGTTGTTGTACATTAAAAAGGGGAGGATTAATGCCTCCATGAATGGGGTATGAACCCATTAGCTTAAATTTAGCTTACCTTTTTATATAGAGGTGTAAGATGCACATTAGTTTTTGATACTAAAGGTGATAGTTTAATTCTATCTTATGTAATGAGAGTAATTTTTATTTACTTTATTTACCCTATCAAGATAATCCTTTAATCAGGCACCTCATT